CTTAATTGAATTATATGTAATGATCAATAAATTAAGTTGAATTCTATATCTACACATACCAAAAACATAGAAAAATCCGAATACCAATCTAATCGATTCTATAGATATTTGGGCTAGAGTTGACAAACAAACAAAACCAGCAATATACTTTATTAGTATCGCATAGAAATCTAAATGGGGCGTGGCCAAGTGGTAAGGCAACGGGTTTTGGTCCCGCTATTCGGAGGTTCGAATCCTTCCGTCCCAGAACATATATATTCTCTGACAATATAGATTGCGTTTTTAACAATGTTCTGTTTAAAATCGAAATGTTAGCTGGAATGTGATTGTTGTTTCTGATTTTTTTCTTCGATGAATCGTTTTTTTTTCAAAAACGGAATCGAGATACGAAAGAATCCATATTCCCTATCTCATATTCTCTACCCCCTAAATTAGCCTAATTAGATTCAATTTTCTTTTTTGTAGATTTCTTGACTTTTCGCCAAGAGGGGGTTTTTGGTACTAATTCAATTCACTAAGTCTCTTAATTCTTAATCAATGAGGTAGGCTAAAATAGAAAAGAAAAAAAGGAGCAAAAACTGGACTTAATCTGGGCTTGTTTGGCTTTGTGCCCAGATAGCTCGCATTTCGTAAAAATAAAAAAGACTAGGACATCCCCTTCTTTTGATTTATGCTGCATCAGTCCCATAGAATGGGGTAGATAGGAGTTAATCAGTGATGGGAAGACGTTCATTTCAATATCTATAAACGGTGACAATTGCTCAGTCTATTTGATCGAATTGATAGATACGAAACCCTCCCCATTCTTTGGATTTTATCAATCAGATGAAAAAAAAAAAGACTTATCTTTTTTCCTAAGATGATCAAAAGTTATTTTTAACTATCAAATTTTCTTGGAATAATGATGTCGAGAGGGGAACTTTCGAAATTGATTCGAAATTTCGAAAGAGAAATAGTTTAAATCATTCCTTAGAAGCTGAATCTTTCTCTCCTATTAAGTCACGTGAAGATGCAGAATCAAAAAGAATTCGTTTATTCGTCTTATTTTATTTATATAAATAAATTATTTATTATATATATTTATTAATTAATATTATAATGTTAGACAATTTTATATTAGCGATGGGGTCTTACTAAGACTTCTTCAGAAAAATATTTATCCACCTATATCTATAGTATTATTTATATCTATATACTATAGATATAGAAGATATAGAAAATACTTTAGATTATGGTGTTTATACATCAGCCCAACCAATGACTATTCATGATTCCATAATTGAATCAATTCCATACCGGTTCTTAGAGGAATGTTATGGTAAAACTTCGTTTGAAACGATGTGGTAGAAAGCAACGTGCGACTTGAAGGACACGATCCGTTGTGGATTTGTACATCCACCATTTTTTGTAGGAATGAAGGTGCTCTTAGCTCGACATCATTGGTTCTGTTTCACTAGAACCCCTCGTTTTTTGTTGTCTTGGAATGTAAATAGTCCATGATGGAGCTCGAGTAGAAAGTATTAATTTATTTCTCGGGGCAAGGGTCTAGGGTTAATGCCAATCAATAAAAAAATTGAAACAACTTCGTAAATATATCTTAGGTATGGAAATCGAAAGAATCCAATTCGAGCAAGTTTAAAATGAAAAAATTTATTGGAATTGATCAAACTTTTTCTATCCAAAGTGTTTCACGAGGGAATCCATCATCTTGTAGGATTCTTTCATAAAAATCGCAAAAAGGGTATGTTGCTGCCATTTTGAAAGGATTAAAAAGCACCGAAGTAATGTCTAAACCCAATGATTAAAAATAAAACAAAGATAAAGGATCCCAGAACAAGGAAACACCTTTTTAATTGTCTTAATAACTGGATCAGACTGAAGAATCCGATTTTAAACGAGACAAACAAAAAAGGAGGAAAGACCGCTCAATAAATGAAAGTGCCGAAAGATTTTCCTTTGAACTGTTTGAAAGTTATCCAACTTGAGTTATGAGAGTATGAATGGTTTCTTTTTCATTTTAAGGAAGAACGAAGAAAAAAAGACTTAGATCTTTAATTGCTTTGATCATTTTATGGATCCAGTTGTCATTTCTTAGATAGAATTCCATACAGAGACAAAACTTCGAATCAATCATTTTTCTCGAGCCGTACGAGGAGAAAGCTTCCTATACGTTTCTAGGGGGGGTGTTGTTCATCTACATCTATCCCAATGAGCCGTCTATCGAATCGTTGCAATTGATGTTCGATCCCGAAGAGAAGGAAAAGATCTTCAGAAAGTGGGTTTTTATGATCCGATAAAGAATCAAACTTATTTAAATGTTCCTGCTATTTTATATTTCCTTGAAAAAGGGGCTCAACCTACAGAAACTGTTCAGGATATTTTAAAGAAGGCAGAGGTTTTTAAGGAACTTCGTCTTAATCAACCGAAATTCAATTAAGGAAATAAATTAAGGAAATACAAAAAAGGGGGTAGTGATTTGTATATAACTTTGTATGACTTT